CATGGCGTTACTCTACCGCTGAGTTAAAAGGGCCCCAATTCCTGAATAAGTCACTCTATGTCTAAAAAAGATCCAATCCATGTATATATATTATATATTTAAGTCCATGCAGTAACTTCGTAGTGGCTCGTGTCTTATTCTTGTTCTTGAATAAGAAAATTCAATTCTTTAGCAAGTCTAGGAATAAACAAACCCGATCTTAACTGCTTTTCTTTTATTGAATGAAATGGTACTCATCAAAACGAAATTAATTTGATTGATACATGTACACCTCTCAATTCGACATAGATTCAAGATATTTCATCGAATCATGTGATGAATAAATTCTACTTGTCCCTGGATCCCTGAACTAAATAATTCTTTTTCTAGGAATATAAAATTTTTTCGATAACTTCTTGATCCCCCTTATCCTATTTTTTTGTTAATTTCCGTAGTGGGAGCCCCCTTTCTTTTTATTTTCTGGTGGACCAACCCCTCCCTAAAAGAATCCTATCTTCCCTTACGTATTATTTCTATACTCTATTTTTATTAATATGAATTAAGAGTTCTTTTCTTAATTGATTTATTCTATTAACTACTCTTTTTTTCTTATTCTATTAACCATTCATTCTTATCTTATTCAAATCATATCAGTAGAAGTGATTGACAACTGGAAGAAGCGGTTCATACAATGGGCATCGGATAGACGTTAGGCAAATATGCCGCCCCTATCGTCTAGCGGTTTAGGACATCTCTCTTTCAAGGAGGCAACGGGGATTCGACTTCCCCTGGGGGTAGGGGGTACTACAAAGGTAAGTTTATCATATTATGGATTACCAATATACCCCGAAGCACCAAAACAAAGAGGTTCTTCTTGGGTCTGGGTCGATGCCCGAGCGGTTAATGGGGACGGACTGTAAATTCGTTGGCAATATGTCTACGCTGGTTCAAATCCAGCTCGGCCCAACAATTCAACAATATACCATGAGATGATATAACCCCCCCGTCCTTCAGAAATACCCGATACGGACGAAGAAAAACAGAATCAAAATTTCTGCTCGATCCCTTATTTCCCTGGGATTGTAGTTCAATTGGCCAGAGCACCGCCCTGTCAAGGCGGAAGCTACGGGTTCGAGCCCCGTCAGTCCCGACAGATTCAATAAGTAGATCAATCATCTTTCCTTTTTCTGTCAACAGGGGAGCAGGAAGTAAAATTTCATTCCCAGGGGGGTTCTTTTTTCTTTCCCTTTCGTTTTGTCTTTCTCATCAAACAAATAGGAGGATTTTCATTACTTCAAGTAGTACTGATTGATATTAGAAAGACCTATGTAGATTTGTACAATTGATGGTAGCACTAAAGTCAGTATTCCAAGAGATACTGAATTTGTTTTTGCGATGGAATTTTGTTTTTGCGATGGAATATAGGACTATATGTTTCTTAAGCGCACATACAAAAAAGGAATTCTTTTCTTGTACAATACAAAATGAATTTAACAGAATTCCCCCGATAGAATACTTTTCCAACTTAAAAAGTCTCCCTTTATGGCTCCGGTTTTGTTTGTGTAACCTCAATTGCTAATGTGAAGTATAAAAAAAAGATTTCATTGAAAAGTCCTTTTTTATTGGACCGGGAATCCTTTTTTGGATTCAGTATGGATAAAAGATCTTCCTATGTTATACTATTCAATTCGCGACGACGAATTTATTTGATAGCTCAGATATTGTTATTCATGATATTGATCCGATTCAAAATCATTGAGAGATAATTCATTCATTGAATTTAAAAATTTACAGTCGAAAGATTTATCATCTCTATGGGATTAAATCCCGAGTTATTGTGAAGTAAAAAAAAGATGAGATTATGGAAGTAAATATTCTTGCATTTATTGCTACTGCACTGTTCATTCTAGTTCCTACTGCTTTTCTGCTTATCATTTATGTAAAAACAGAAAGTCAAAATAAAAATCAAAAGGATTAATTAATTTTAATTAATGTTTACTTCTGAGTTCTTATCAATGATTGAAGAAAAAAAAAATGATTCCAATTGTGCGTCTTAAATGAAATGAGCGGACTAGAATCGACAGTATTCTATCAGATCCGATACTATAGTATAAGTATAGTAAGAAAGAAATATCTATTTCTTTCTTACCATACTATCTATTAGTGTTATTGTAGTGTATAAAGTTGTACTTTAGAATAAAGAAAGGGACTTGATGTCGATCAATCTACAATATTCTCTTTATATATGTATCAAAATAATAAAGATATGGAATTTACATAGAACCCATTCACTTTTTTGATACCTCTTTTTTTCGATCAATATAAAATAATTGTCTTACTTTATAGTTTGAATTTCTAGATTTCTTTTTATTTGCAATCTGAGTCTTGTGATCCATCGAAAGAATCAACAAAGGAAAAAGCATTATGGGCATCTATTAAAGAGTCGTAATCCTTTTTCTAGCATTCCTAATAAAAAATTGGTAAGTGCACAATAGGTAACTCGCCCAAGGCAAGATCTTCT